GTTACTCTTGCTACCATCAGGATAAATCTGACCCCTTCCCCTGTTCCCACCTACATATATGGGATATTTTAAGAAGTGAACGTCTTTTTTCGTAGCAGGGTCGGGGGAAAGAATAGGAAATACGATTTCACTATATTTCTGACCGGGAACAGGACCTATCACAAGAATATTTCTTTTATTAGGACGATAAAACTGAAAAGAAAGATTGCCCATCTTTTCTTTCATTTCGGGAGAAATACGATCGGGGGGGGCTAATTCGAATCCCTCAGGTAAAATAAGAACAGCTCCTACATTCAAAGCTCCCTTTTTACCATTAGCAAGAACTTGTTTAAGTTGCATATCATAAGGAATTCGAACAACTGCTTCAAATACAGTATCAGGAAGCACAGCTTGCGGAACTTCAATATCCACGGGCTTATTAGCTAAATGGCAATTGGCACATACAATTCGCCCAGTTGCTTCTCGTGGATTTTCATAACCCTGCTGCGCAAAAATGGGATATGCATTTGAAATAGATGCTCGAGTTATTGCATATATCATGATCGATACATAAATGGATCGAGTCATCTGTTCTTTTACCCAAGAAAAAGTCTTTCTATTTTGCATGGTCCAATCATTGATCCCCGGAATTTCTACAATAAATTGGATAGGTAACTAGTAGAATTCCCTATCCACAAGTTTGCCATTGTATTGATTGTACTGAAAGAATTGTACTGGTGGAATATAGTATGAATACCTTGAATTGAAAAGGTAGAAGTATAAAGAATAAGTAAGATGAAAAATGATTTATTTATACATGAAGAAAGATTCTGATTTGATTGATATCAAAAGATCTAATGAATTATTCATTCATTGAATGATAAATTACTACAAGCGAAGGAGATACACGATTTAAAAAATGGAAGATCCAATATTTCACAATTGTATCTAGAATCACTGGAAAAGTGGAAACAAGACCAGATATAATCTGATCATTCTGAGCCAATCCAAAATCGTTGTAGATCGAACCAATCATTAGTTCCCAACCATGGGTCGAGTGAAATCCGATCCATAAATCAGTAACTAAAAGAATCGAAAAAGCTTTGATTGTATCACTTAAGTTATAGAGAAATTCCTGAATCCAAGAATTTAGAATGAAAAGTTCTTCATTACCCAGAAAAAAATAACCACTTAGAATAGCGAAACAGATTAGATTTGTAGAGAAATGCAAAATGATATGGAAATGAGATTCATTGTGTCTTTGGACCAATTGTATTGTTTCCTTGTGCATTCCTATACGAAGCCTTTGCATATGTGTCTCCGAGTACTCCTTTATCATCTCGTCCAACAGGAATAGTTCTTCTAATTCCATAAATTTTTCTAGAACATTTTTCTCTTGAATATCATTCAAAAGGATTTCGGATTGCCTGGTATTCCACCAATTAAGAACCCAAGTTTCTAGACATTTCTTAAATGAGAGAGAAACCCACCAGGGCAAAAAGAGTATAGACACAAGATATGGGAGGGAAGCCAATGCTTTCTTTTTTTTCATTCTGTTTCCGTGATGTGAATTGTTAATGAACCTGTTTCATTCGTCGATTCTATCTGAGATTTCTATGAAGCACGAATTATAGAAAAAGAGCCTATAACTCTAACAAGAACAAGGTATCGAACCTATGGTTCTTTTCCTATTTTTGTTTTTGTGTAAGAATTGAGTCTTTGGATCTAGAATAGAACATAGAAGAAGGGCCCTTTTCGAATGAAAAAAAAAAAGAAGTAAATATTCTTTCCATATTCCAGAGATCTCAATTAGGCAAATTGTAACCAATTTCCTCTTCATTTCTTCCTTTCGATGAAGACTCGAAAACCCATTTGAACTAACGAATATAATTTGGCTTTAAAGACGAAACCTACCGGATCCTTTAATTCTTTTCTTTCTATTTCGAAAGATTTCACTGTCTAACCGCAGCGCGGGGATAGGGTATCAATTCAAAGGCCTAAAAAGAGGAATTCTGTTTTACGAAAAGAAAAGAAATGTTAGGATATTTTATGAATCTATACTTATTAGACTCTTTTCTTTTTACTAGTATAAAGAATGAAGCTGGACGCCATGTGTATACAAAATAGTTTTTGTTTATAAATAGTTTCTATTCTCCTTAATCTATTTTCTTTCATTAGTTCTATTATATTTTATATTTTCTTAGTCCATATACGTCCTCCTGCTTTTGAGATGTATTTAGTTCCTTCTCTCATGCTGAGATTTCTTCTTCAGTTCATTTCAAAATACTTCAATGGGTACGCGCAAGAAATAGGCCAATTCGGCAGCTTTTTGTTCAATTTCTCGTGGAGTCAAATTCTCATCAGTACGGGTCAAGGGAATGGCTCCTTGGCCCCTGATTTCCATATAAAGGACACGGCGAGGAAAAAGACCCTCTCTCACCTCCATTCTGATTGATTGGATATCTTTCAGAAAGAAACGAAGGAAGATACGACGATTTCTTCCAGGAAATCCCCAACGAAAAAGGGACATTATCCCTTCTTTTCTATCAAATCGGTCATAACCACTACCTACATTCCATGAAATTGTGCACCACAAATAAGAACTAATGAATAGACCTGCAATCCCATAGAAAGACATCACGATCCCTTGTGGGAAAAAAAGAATTTGCTGAGACGGAAATACGGATATCAGATTTTTACCAAGATAACTGGAAGTTCCAACCACTAAGAATCCTAATGAACCTAAAAAAAGGATACAGGCCCAGCAAAAATTACTTGTTTTTCGAGACCCCGTTATAAGTTCTATCCATATATGTTCTGATCGCCAGTTCATACTATACTAGATCCAGTTGCATTCGATTGGAATTGAGAGAATAACTCAAATGGATTTGACTCGATTTTTATTGCTTGATCCCGAAGTAACTTTAATCAACTAGCAGCATTCCGACGGGAACCTTTAGGAATAATTGGTTAGATACATTGAGTTTCTATTTCAAATATTTTTCAAAAAAGATTTTCTGATGATCATTTTGAATTGAATCATTTAATTGATTAAGCTATAATCGCATATACACGCATTAATGCGTATATTATGCATCGGCATACATAAAAAAACAACTATTTGTGAAAGGCCACATATCATATATCCTACCATATTACATTAAAAGAGTATCTGTATGATGATCCAGTGTTGAAAGAGATTGATGAGATTTGGTCCCATCGTATTTAAACAATCTTATTTCTTTGGACATAAAGAGATAAAGAAGCCATTGCGATTGCCGGAAAGACTAGGCCCACTAAAGGAACAAAAATAGAGGGAAAGTTCAAATCTATCATAGAATGGGTACCTCGATTTCATATTTGTACCTATTATAATTCTAAATTATAATTATAAAGATATCTTATGATAAGTCTATCTATTAGAAAGAATATTAAGATAATCTTAATATGAAGTATTTCAGAATAAATAACGAATGTAGAACTAAATGAAGTGTACCTATTCCTCTTTCTACACGAATATGTATGAGAATCCGCTTTCAGAAATTGGATTCTTCTTCTCCCATCCTTATCTTCATCGTCTTTCTATCTTTCCTTTCAAAACACCTTTTTTGTTTTGAAAGGAAAGATAGAAAAGAGTTTCTTATGAGTTCCCGACTTTAACCAATCTTATTCAACAAAAAGGGATTCCTAGTGAAAAACGGGGGTTCTCGCTAAATAGAAAGAACTTCTATATTCTTCTTATTTGTTATTTGAATATTTCTATTTTCTTTGAGATTTCTTCTTTCTTTTTATTTCATATTTTATTTTTCTTTCCCGGATTTCTCGGAAGGAGAAATAAATTCTTTTTTATCTTGTCGATAGAGGGATGCTTATTCCTAATCAGGAAGAGAGGTAGAATAAAAAAAGGATCCGGGGCAAAAAGTCATTATCCAAAACTTTTGACTCTTACTACACTTATAACTGATGTACCCAAAGAAAACACCATCTTCTTAGTTTTGTTTTTTTCATTAGAATGAACTAAATGCTTATTCGCTACAAAGAAAAATAACTGAAGCTAGTGCTATACTTCCATTTGAAAATGAAGAATTTCAATCTTTTTTAAAATCTTTTTTTAATCTTGATTCAAGGGAAGGAAACCATGTAGCTGAAATAACTCATTCAGAACACCTTTTAAAGGATTACGTGGTACAATTGGGTCAAATAAGCCCTTAAGGAATAAATACTCAGCCGCTTGTGAACCGTCGGGTACTGTCTTTTTCAATGTTTGTTCAATTACTCTTTTACCCGCAAAAGCAATGTAGGCATTAGGTTCAGCAATAATGATATCTCCCAACATACCAAAACTTGCTGTAACTCCGCCAGTTGTAGGAGATGTAAGGATTGATACATAGAATAACTTTTTCTTTGATTGATAATCATATGAAGCAGAAGATATTTTAGCCATTTGCATCAAGCTCAAACTCCCTTCTTGCATGCGTGCTCCTCCAGAAGCACACACAATAATGACAGGTAGAGATCGATTAGTAGCATACTCGATCAAACGGGTGATTTTCTCACCTACTACAGATCCCATACTACCTCCCATAAACTGAAAATCCATAACTCCAATTGCTATGGGAATACTATTTAATTGACCTACGCCCGTTTGAACAGCTTCAGTTAAACCCGTTTTTCTTTGATAAAAAGAGATGCGATCTATATAAGGTTCCTCCTCTGAATGAAATTCTATGGGGTCCATAGAGACCATATCTTCATCCATAGGCTCCCAAGTGCCAGGATCAATAAAGAGTTCAATTCTATCTGAACTACTCATTTTCAAATGATATCCGCAGTGTTCACAAATATTCATTTTTGAACTAAAAGATTTTTTATAATTTAATCCATAACAATTCTCACATTGAACCCATAACTGCTTGTATTTTGTATTTCTATCTAAATCATTAGATCTTTCTCTTATATTGAAAGAACTGCTACTAGTTTTGATACTAGAATTTCCACTTTCAATACTACTTATACTTTCCGTACAAATGAAACTAGAAATGTAACTGTCGATACCACTGTAAATGTCACTCTTAAGACTGATTTCAAAACGAAGATAACTATCAATGCAACTATTAATGTGATTATTCCAATTAGATTGAGTATCATACATGGAATAATAATAGTAGTAATTACTACTATTAGATCCACTATTCAAATAACTAGGAAAAAGAATCTCTAGTTCACTCAAAGAAGAACTAGCATTGTAAATATCAAAAATCTGATTTTCAATATCAAAATATACAGAAGAAGTGTCACCATTACTATTTCTAACTAAAAAAGTATGATCAGAGATCAAACTCCAAAAATTCCTGCTATCAAATAAAGAATTTAGATAATTCATATTACTGAAACTAAAACTGTGCCAACTAGTAATCTTTTTCTCCGCATCATTTAGAATAGTTTCTTCACTTCCGCTGGTATGTCCAAGAGCATCAAGACTATCCATTGATTTACTTAGTCCACACCTAAGTTCTAACTTCTTGTTAGACAACATCGAATTGAACCAACATTTTTCCATAGATTCTTTCCGCCCCCTATTTTACGAAAACCTAATACTAATAGATGAATTAGATGAATAGTCATTCGATGAATAAAAAATCATTTTACTATTTCTTTTTTCTTTCTTTTTCTTTCTCATCAGAATTCAAATGAAGCATATGATTATGATCCAATCATTCAGATTGTTAATGAAAAACGAGCGAGTCTTGAAAAGATCTCCTTTTGAGGAATCTGTTGAATCATTTCAATATTATGATAGAATTTTTTCCTCAAAAAAAGATATATAAAGACAGGTTTCTCTCATGTAAAACTTTCAATTCTCATCAAAAAGATACATAGTTGTTTCTTCCCATAAATTCAAAATGAATTCTCGTCTCGTAGAATCTCGTGTCATATAGTCAAATAAGAAAATGAGTTTCTATTACAACAGGGAACGAAAAAGACAATATACAGGATAGGGGTAGAAGGGATCCTTCCCTTGGCTTGATCTATGGCCTGAAACTAAGGAATATAAAATGATCCACCAATCCAATCCCAAGGATCCATAATTCAGCCTATGGATCCAACAATAAAGAATAGAATAGATAAGTTGTTTAGTCTTCCTTCGATCTTATCTTCTTATGTTTATATTTTGTATATACTTGTATATCGTATTGTATATCTATCGTAAGGTCTGTACATAGAAAAGATATATGCAAATACACAAAGACCCTCATAGTTCATAGTATTATAGGAATAGTATTATAGGATTTAGTATAAGATGTCTTTCTTTTTCTTCGGCCCAATCTTTCTTTTTTTGAGGAAAAGAAAGATTGGGCCAAGTTTCATTGCAATCAATTAGGAGAACAAACAGGAATTGCTAAATTATACGCGCTTATTTTGTCTCTTTATCTAGCTTATCCACCTTATCCACTGGTTCGAACTCGAATGTGATCTCTTTCCATACTTCACAAGCAGCGGCTAGCTCAGGACTCCATTTGGCAGCTTCACGAATAATATCATTACCTTCACGAGCAAGATCACGTCCCTCATTACGAGCTTGTACACATGCTTCTAAAGACACCCGATTAGCTACTGCACCGGGTGCATTTCCCCAAGGGTGCCCTAAAGTTCCTCCACCAAACTGTAGTACGGAATCATCCCCAAAGATTTCGGTTAGGGCAGGCATATGCCAAACATGAATACCCCCTGAAGCCACGGGCAGAACACCTGGCATAGAGACCCAGTCTTGAGTGAAAAAAATACCACGACTTCGATCTTTTTCAATAAAATCATCACGTAACAAATCAACAAAACCCAAAGTCATCTCACGTTCCCCTTCCAGTTTACCCACTACTGTACCAGCGTGAATATGATCTCCGCCAGACATACGTAATGCTTTAGCTAGTACACGAAAATGCATACCATGATTTTTCTGTCTATCAATAACTGCATGCATTGCGCGATGGATGTGAAGAAGTAGACCATTGTCGCGGCAATAATGAGCCAGGCTAGTATTTGCGGTGAACCCCCCAGTTAAGTAGTCATGCATTACGATAGGAACTCCCAATTCTCTGGCAAATACCGCTCTTTTGATCATTTCTTCACATGTACCCGCAGTTGCATTCAAGTAATGTCCTTTAATTTCACCCGTTTCGGCTTGCGCTTTAAAGATTGCTTCGGCACAAAATAAGAAACGATCTCTCCAACGCATAAATGGTTGTGAATTTACGTTTTCATCATCCTTAGTAAAATCAAGTCCACCCCGTAGACATTCATAAACCGCTCTACCGTAGTTTTTTGCGGATAATCCCAATTTTGGTTTAATAGTACATCCCAATAGGGGACGACCATACTTGTTCAATTTATCTCTTTCAACTTGGATGCCATGAGGCGGACCTTGGAAAGTTTTGGAATAAGAAGTAGGAATTCGCAGATCTTCCAGACGTAGAGCTCGCAGGGCTTTGAAACCAAATACATTACCCACAATGGAAGTAAACA